ACTAACGTGTATATCCGTGTGGATATCAATATCTCACTCACGTCTCTGTTCCAACACGTCGATTTTTATCTAAATAGAAATGAAATGGTTTGAATGAAATCATAAGAATATGGATTCGTACTTTTGACTTCCCCGGGATTGTAGTTCAATTGGTCAGAGCACCGCCCTGTCAAGGCGGAAGCTGCGGGTTCGAGCCCCGTCAGTCCCGACGGATCCAAATCCAATAAAAAAAAGACATCAATATATCGCGCCTTTTTCTGTTAAACTGGGTCAAAATAAAACGGTCGAATTTCATGCCTAATGCTCTCCTTTTCTCTTTTTTTTTTTCACGAAAATTATATCATTAAAAAAAAAACGAAAAGGGAGTTTAGAACTTAACCCCTTTCCTTTTTCTATTTTGTTTCGATTGTTTGTTTGGTTTATTTCTAAACCCTTTGTAAACAATGGAAGTGGAAGCGGTTAGGTGGTTGTACAAGTAAGGCGGTCGATTATAGAAAAGACAGAATGGAAAAGAATGCTAAATAAAAAAAAAGTATCAGTATTTTAGTATTAAAGTAAAGAAATTCTTTTGATTGAATCCGGGATTCAAGTTTGTATTCGGTGTGTGGATAAAAGATCTGCCTATGTTATACTATTGAATTCTCGACGATGAATCGACTTGACAGTCAGATATTGTTATTCATGATATTGATCCCATTCGCTATCATCGAAATGTAATGGATCCCATTGAATTTACAAGCGAAAGGGTTATCATCTCTATGGGATTAAATCCCGAGTTATTGTGAAGTAAAAAAAAACCAAACGATGAGATTATGGAAGTAAATATTCTCGCATTTATTGCTACTACACTGTTCGTTCTAGTTCCTACTGCTTTTTTGCTTATAATATACGTAAAAACAGTCAGTCAAGGTGATTAATTTGAATGAAACTCGACTTCTTAGTTCTTATCAATGATTTAAGAAAAAAAATTCCAATTTCCCGTCTTAGTCTTAAATGAAATGAACGGACTAGAATCAGCAATAGCCTATGAGATCCGATAGTATAGTAGAAAGACTCATATATGAATCTTTCTACTATACTATCTATTTTTATTATTGTAATGTATAAAGATAGAAACTGAATAGAGATCAATCTACAATATGGATATGTATCTTCATACATGTGAATATGACTTAAATATATGTAATGTATATAGTATCTCAATTCTATTTCTTTGCTTCATCTATTTGTATTTTCTTTTTGTTTATTCCAATCAATCTGAAATAAGCGAAAGGCGGCTCTTACGATTTTCTAATTTCTTGATTTCTGATTAGTTTCAATATGAATCCCGGTATCCATTAGAATCAAATCAATGAAAGAAAAACAAACTTGGGCGTATATTACTAAAAGAAAATCAAGTTAATAAAAGAAAATCAAATATGAAAGAAATAAAGTAATCTTTTTTTAGCATTCCGAAGAAGTAATTGATTGAGCGGTTGACAGATGATCCAAGGAGTTCTATGGTACCTTCTTCAGATTTCAAAAGGGGTACCTCAGCGATTTTCAATCCTTGCCCTTGAGCCATGATATGAAACGAGTCAATAAAGCATAGCCGAAATCTAATTTCGAAAATAATAAAACAAGCAGTAAGTGCGAAATATGTGACTTGACCTAGGCACAATCTTATTATTTTTAAATATTAAATACAGTAAAAAGGCCAATAAAAAAAAAAAGTAAAAAGGAGTCCGGTTTTCCGCGTTCTTCCTCATTGTCCATATATAACTCCGGGAAGGGCCGGTTCAGAAAAACGAAATAGAAAATTTAGGAAGACTTCGGTTGGAATAAAATTCCTATTATCCATATCCCCTTTCCTTTCAAAATAGGAATAGGGGAATTTGTGACATATCTGTTTGATTTGGATTCTGAAAGAGTATTATTCATATATATTATGAATTGGATTCTATTATGAATAGAATCGAATACAATTACCTCGCTAGAATCCAAGACAATGGAATTCCGAAATGAAGATATTTTGATTAATTCAATTTCGAAATTCTAAATGGAATTAAATTACTGAATTAAATATATTAAATATAATGAAATTACTTATAATGAAATTACTGAATTAAATATATTGAAATAGATTCTTATTATATTAATTTGATTATTTAATAATTAATATAATTTAAAAGGCTTTGCAGAACGATCTAGAAAAAAAGTGATACAGTTTGATTTCCCAACTCAATTAGTAGTATCTCTAGAGTCCACTTCTTCCCCATACTACGAGCGAAAGGGAAAATGTAAAGACTACCATTAAAGCAGCCCAAGCGAGACTTACTATATCCATGTGAATTATGTCCCCTATCTCTATGAATATGAAGAAATTATTCCATTATTGTTTCCTAATAATAGTGGAATCACTGGTGCAGAGTCAAAAAGGGATTTTGACCCAACGCCCTTGATGAAAGACTCCAATAAATATGAAACGCCCCAATAAATCCACTTAGAACAGGTTCGTATATGATTTCTAGTCGAATCGGTAAAACGAAACTAAATACACAGCCGCGCTTTTCTTTGGAAGTATCAAAGGGAATGTGACCTAATATGTAGTAATAATAAGACCTCTTCGTTTTTTTTTGTTGCCCTTGATTATCATTAAGTAAAAGCCAATTATCCATCCAATCGAATATTGATTGAATGCCCATGCGCTCAGAGACTCTCATGAGTCTGTATACTCTGTATACTGTATACAAAGTATCTCCCGCCCCTTCCATAACTATTAATTCGATTCTCCCTCGGGCTATTCAATCTAATTCAAGACCCGGTCAGTAGACTCTACATTAGCAGTGGAAATAAATCGGTAACTCTTGATTTGATATGATAGCACTTCCACTACTATAATCTTTCCGTGAATTCTAAATGCAAGGATTGACAGCACTTTAAAGAACAGAAACCCCAGCTATTTATAATCAAGAAAGTGTCACGAGTCGCGTACTTTGCTGCAAAAGATTCGGCGAGTTATACCAGCCAAGCAGAATAAGGGATTTCGAGTCGTATCGTTTGTTGATCAGGCGACACCCAGATTTGAACTGGGGAAAAAGGATTTGCAGTCCCCCACCTTACCGCTCGGCCATGCCGCCAAAACGATCCAAAATAGATGAAAATATTCCCCCTTTGCTTGTTTTGGGGGGTACTCAATGTCTTTTTTTTGTACTTCCCTCTGAAATCTCGTTTTTCTTAAATCTTGCCTAAAAGAAATCTGTCTTTTTTTTTTTATTTTTTTGGACGGCTCCATTTCTGCAATTGATTTTATAGTATCTCAAAACACACAATATCTTAATCCCTATCTTTTCTCTTTCTTTTTTTTTTTTTCTATTGAAAAAAGAAATGTGTATTTTCAGTCACAAAAGCCAAAATTCAGGCCAAATTGGAACCATTAACTAGTGACTGTAAATTCATGACCGACTCTTGGATTTAAATTGGAAAGTGTGTTTCCTAATGATAAATGATAGAAGAAAATCAAAATTGATACCTACCTAATTGGTATTGGTTTTTTTCTATAAAAAAAACCTTATTGGTATTGGTTTTTTTCTATAAAAAAAACCTTCTCAATTTCAATTCTCAATTTCAATTATAACAGCAATTATGAGTCTATGTAAACCCCAAACATAAATCGTTTCGGGGCGAGTTCTAGCTTATCGGTTATCTTATCTGTGTATGGTGCCTCTCTATAGGGAATTTGCCGAAAATTGTCATACTGCAATTTAGATTGAAGAGAAAATCGAAATTTTGATAGAGCACGACATGCGCTGTCCCGAATCGAACTATGCAATAAAGGGGGGGTGATGTATATATAGATAGCTATAGCTATATGGGCACGGGTTTACTAAATACAAGCCTTCTTACGCACTTCAATCCTATTCGAAAAATTCTACTAAAAAAAGAAAAAAGGGGGTTCTCCGCAATCATTTTTTGAACACTGGAATCCACCAAAAAGTTAAGTGCTAAAAAAATGAACTTTATGTTGTTATATTGTGTCTGATTCTTATGTCTTTATCTCAGCGAATAGATCAAATCACGACTTTTATTTATTTTTTTTTTTCTGGTATCCAAGCGGATTGGAATATGGAATATCATAATAATGGTATAAGTTGAATTATTTTTTTTTTTATTCTATACAAAACTCCGTAAGTCTAAGTGGAATTTATCGCTTCGTTTCCATTTGTATCCGTCTCTTCGAAATTCCGATTTAATTAAGTATAAGTATAAAATCTGCTTTTTTCCCCCGTTCATACGTATTTCATACATTCCATTTCTATGGAGTTGGGTAAAATTTCATGTGATTCAGTAAACAGAATCTAAATTCCAGCATTCCGCATAGAATCATATGAATCAATGCAGAATGAGAAACGAATGGGATTTTTTGATAAATGGGAAATTCAAAATGCTCGGAGATGGAAATGCGGGAATGTCTACAATACCTGGGTCGAATCAGATACAATTTGAAGGCTTTTGTAGGTTCATTGATCAGGGCTTAACAGAAGAACTTTATAAGTTTCCAAAAATTGAAGATACGGATCAAGAAATTGAATTTCAATTATTTGTGGAAACATATCAATTGGTAGAACCCTTGCTAAAAGAAAGAGATGCTGTATATGAATCATTCACATATTCTTCTGAATTATATGTATCCGCAGGATTAATTTGGAAAAGCCGAGGGGATATGCAGGAACAAACAATTTTTATTGGAAACATCCCTCTAATGAATTCTTTGGGAACTTCTATAGTAAATGGAATATACAGAATTGTCATCAATCAAATATTGCAAAGTCCCGGTATCTATTATCGGTCAGAATTGGGCCATAATGGAATGTCGGTCTATACAGGCACCATAATATCCGATTGGGGAGGAAGATTAGAATTAGAGATTGATAGAAAAGCAAGGATATGGGCTCGTGTGAGTAGGAAACAGAAAGTATCTATTCTAGTTCTATCAGCAGCTATGGGTTCGAATCTACGAG